GTTCCATAGGGCCAGCTGCTTTCTTTATCTCGCTTGCCGTTAGTCCGTCTAGCGCCTTTCGGTTGGGGTCCGCCCCGGGGGTTAGACCGCTTGGGTTATATTTTATAGTCTCGAAGGCAGTCAACGTGTCAGCCATTCTTCTCCCATTAGACTTGTAAATCTTTGTGTGCTCTTTTTCCTTCTCTCTTCCTGTTCTCTCCCTCTACTTTATTTGACAGGGGCGGAGAATACCACTCTATCAATAACAAGAATAAAGTAGCAATTCAGTTTCAAATGGTTTGAGCTTGGAAGCACCCTACTATCTATCGATAGGCGAGAACAGACTGCTATTGGCTGCTTCGCCTATCTATTCTATTATGGCCGGCTTGGAGACATCAGAGGAAGACCGTCATCTCTATCCGGGTACAATCATAGCCCCATTCATTCGTTGAACCTTGGGGATAACCATTAGCATTGAGATCAATCACCACACCACCTCTATCATACATACGACATTACATGACGCGAGAGCGCATGGTCAACACACACCTAAAGCGCCTACGTTCCGCTTGCAGCCAATACAACCACAACCTAACTTGCACGAGATTCAACAACCAAAACTACTGGTAGTCCCGAGGGGACGGCATACTCCTTGTATAGTTTTAGCAGTACTGAACAAGCGAGTCATCGGTCCAAAAGACCGCCTTTGAAAAAAAAAAAGGAACTCGCTTAACTCGCTAGGCCTTCGGAACAAAGGTGATTCTGTTCATGCTTCAGATGATCTGGCTAATTATATATATTATATCTAATTATCTACTCTTCTTCTATTAGAAAGGCGAACCTATAGGCCTGTTTTAGCGCGTTTCCACAAAGGTAACCGGTTAGGTTGACTTTGGAAACGCTACTAAGGACCGGTTGGAGAATGAAAAACGTCCGCTAACGCCCACAGGATAAGATCTTTTTTAGATCAGCAACGAATGTCTTGTATCTATGAAGAAAGATTTCTCCCCGGGTTCAGACCCTGAATGCCATACCTTGCTGAAGGCGATTCACGAGAGAACCGCGCATAGTTCCGTTTGACCGAGATGTGAATGCCCGCGATCTGCTCGGTATAGTGATGGATTTCATGGCCGACGTCTAACCGGCACGAATACGCCGACATGAAACGAGTTCCCCGCGGAGCATTTTTTCTTTCGTCCTCGGACGTTTTGTTCGATTCCGGAACTTGCGTTCTCATGCCCGGAACCCTCGCGATTGATTGGGAGAAAGAGCGAGAGCGAGAAAGATGGATTGTTATCCATCGTAAATCGATAGGAATTCCCCCTTCTAATAGATGTTCTGTCTTTCATTATTAACATCCAATCCCATGCTAATAAGAAAAACGAGCGATTGCTAGTCAGCTTTCATTTTATGAAAAAAATGGTAGGGGCTGAGGCTCTGAAGGCTTTCTAACTTGCTTCAATTAGGGAATAGCGCAGATGGATCAATTACGCGGTTCCGCAGCGTCCTCCAACTTGCTGTCCGCTCCCCTTCACTTTCTTTGCTGGACGGGAAGATGCGAATAGCGAAGGCCTTCCCACCACGCGAAGTCAAACCTCGCCGGAGAGAGAGAGGCGAATTGAAAACCGGCCTCAAATCCCTTCGCAATCGCAGGTGAAAGCGGGAAAAAGACGACGAAACCCTTTTTTCTTTCTTTGTCAGCCGACTTGAAAGGTGCTCTCAGTGTACCGCCATACGCACCCAGACATTAGACCAATTGTGGCTGGCCTAACAGTTTCCAGAATGCCGTTGTCATGATGTTGATCCGGCTTCTGCGACTACGGCATCCGCGTAGCTCCGAATACGCGCATTGGAGCTCTTCGCTCGATGTCCCGGGTCGCTCTGTGTTGTAAACCGTCGTCGGGCGGTGGCTTATTTCTAACACCCCCCCCTCTAACAAGAAAGCAAGTAAACTACCTTGTACGTACGCCGCCCACGCGAAGAAGTTCTCCAAAAAGTCAAGCCACCATTATTCAGTGATGAAGCTCTAACGAACGAATCTTATGTGTTTTTCCCAGAGAGAAATCTCTTTCCACTAGAACAAGTCCGCTGCGAGCCGAGCGAACTATCCACCAAGTTGAACTATTGACTATCTTTACTAAGCCAACCGCCCCCTCTCCTATACCCGGCTGCTTCTCGCTCACCAAAGCGTACTTCGTTTAGGAGGTTCACGCAAGTATAGTGCGGCTTATGGTTCTAGTAGCACAAAATATATAAACCATACTATGCTAGTTCCCTCTAGAAGACCCAGTCTGACTATAGTTAGTAGTAGTATAGATTAGTTAGATTCGTAGAACAGAAGAGGAGCCCTTACTTGATATTATATTAGTAAAGCGTTAGCACCCCTATAGAGAAAGGCTCTCTTCTGGATAGCTGCGAAGCCTTCGATGTTGGTATGGAGACTTTGTTTGCTTCCCGTTCGCTGAACAACCCCCCTGTTGCAACACTTAACTATGTGCTTCAAAGGGCGAACTCCACCTATTTTTGAGCTATTGAATTAGGCGATCCGAAAAAAAAGATCTTTCTCACCCCCCTCTATCAGAAAGGGAGGCTTGGCTCTGAAATGGTGGTAAGGCAAGCTGTATGTATCTAGGTAGAAGTAGACCTCGAGCTCCGGGGCTTTAAGGGATATGGCAGGTTTGGAACCCTAACCCAGACCAGGAAGGGAACTATATCCTTAATCCGGGTCAGACTATCACACACGAGACTCGCCTGGGCCGAGACCAACTCACTTCTCTCTCCTTAACGTCTGGTACCATTGCCCCGCCACTCTGCCTGTCTTCTTGTGGCCGGGCCGGGTCATTCTTCACTCCTGTTACAAGGGAGACCTCTCTTCGCATACCGACCCTCCAGTTAGTTCCACTTCTGGGGATAAGCTGAGAACTCGGGGCATAAGGGCCTGCGGTGATTATTAACATGCTTTTCCAGCCCATATCTTCCCACCTCTGGTCACATGAGCTTTCGAGAGCCCGGTCCGGATCTAAACGATTTTTTATCTATGTCTCATGTCTTTCAGCGCAGCGGGATCCAGAGAAAGACAGACCCACCTACCAGTTCTAAGCGGCAAGATCAATCAAACAAAATAGGCTCAAGAGAAGAGCCGGTTTTATTCTTCTTATCTCATCGTATACATCGTAATATAACCCTTTTTTTTTTAATCTGAAAGTACCCTTTCTATTCTTTCTTAGGTAGGCCCACATGTTTTAGGTTATCCGGAAGGAATGGAATGACTAATGTGATTTGAAACCCCTTGGAGAGCTAGGACACTGATTCAAACCACAGTATGGCCAAAGATTTCCTTTAAGCATGTTTTCAGGGAAGCCAATGCAGTGGCTGATGCACTAGCAAATATGGGGCATGGAGTTAGACAGATTAAAAAGCAAACTCTGGACTTTATAGCTTTTCTAAACAGTGGTAATCTTTTGTCAATGCCTGCTGATGGAGTTCCTTTTACTTGGTCAAATAGACAGGAAAGGACTTGATCTTTGAGAGATTAGATAGAACTGTTGTAAATGATTCCTGGTTGTTGCAGTTTCCTGAAGCTAGCCTAGAAAATTTCCCTATTTTAGATTCAGATCATGGTCCAATTGTTTTAACAATGAGGAAAGAGTGTCGTGTTCAAGCAAAGTATTATGCGGATGGGACTTTCCTTACTGCTAAGCTTGGTTGTTCTTCACTCCTTCGGAGCCTGTGCGGCCCCTTCTTTTTTGACAAAAGTGAATTCCCGGATAGGAAAGAAAACAAATACTCTTGATTTAAAGGATGGCACAAAGTAGAAGAAGTGAGGCACTGAAAGTGAGCTTCTACCTTAACGGTTCTTCCTGTCGTGTCGGTTTAGAAGGATTGGTCGGAGCAGCCTTTCTTTATATGTATGTTACTTAGCCTATGTTGATCCATATCCATCTTTCCTGCTGCTGCTTTGTCCTTGAGTAGTGAGGCACGGAGCGAGGCGCCGAAGTCGAATACTAGTTCAGATTAATCAAGGGCTGAGACTGAATACCACTTTTCAGATTAATCAAATAAGGCCGAGGTTCTGAAAGAAAGCGTATCAACGACAATAGCATGAAATACATAACCCTATATATGTCATTATTATGTATAGTAGGCCAAGACAAGAATAAAACGTAGTAAAGGAGTCCTAATTCCCTTATCCTTTTCCGGCACGAATTCTCTATCTCTTTCTTCGCAGTGAAACAAGAAAACCCCTCTTCTGCCTGCCTTGCAGTGAATGAATGAGCCCCAGGCCTCTTATACCACTTTTGGACAGCAAACAAGTAACAACACTTTAACGGAAGAAATAGAGGTTTTTCTCGAGAAGGTTCTGAAAGAACGACTGCCCGGGTAAAATAGACTTCTTTTCTTTGATAATGGCACTAATTACAGGTAAATTAAGAGCTTGAGCATGAGCTTAGATAATATATGTCTTGTTCTCTGCACATGTGCACTGCGCATTACTTGCAAGGCTGGCCGTAGGCCAAAGCCCCTTTAGCATAATCTAGGGACATAATGGTAACTTCCACTGCTCAGAAGTCACCTGCGAATTATGGTCCCACACCGTCAAAGGGGTCCATTTTTCGCGATTGAACGACGAACGTCACGACACACTTGGAAAGTGTTGTGGCGGGACCCACGCATGAGAAACTTGGATAAGAGATAGATAGCGGCCCAAAGGAACGGCCCACGGAGCCCTGTGAGGCCCAACTGACAAATAAATTATTGGACTTAGAGCTCGACCAGAGGCACTGAACGCAGTGAAGTGGGCAGCGAAGAAGTGAGGAAGTGGGGAAAGGTACTTGCCAAGATTCGTAGTAAGAGGAGAGCCACAAATAATAGAAAGACTTGAAGCCAGGTCTTCATCAACATTTGGGGAGCAAAAGAGCCTAGATTTGTCATAACTAACCTCCTGACAGGCAAAAAGAATCAAGACAATCCCTCATAGCATCGGCTTGATCCATAGAAGCTCCAGAAAAGAGGATTAAGTCATCTGCACAGATGAGACACACAGGGGCCATCTTTAGATAGCTTAACAGGCTTCCATCCCCATACAAAGAACAAAAAGGTAAGATTCTGAAAGTAAAGCTTTAGAAACCCTAAATTTTTTCGGAATCTCTTGAGCCACAACTATATTATCAGCGATATGGCGCCCAGGCACAAAGCTCGCCTGTGTAGGAGACACCAATTTAGTCAGCAGGGGTCTCAATCTTCTCATAATCATTTTAGACACAATCTTGTACAAGGTTCTGAAAGAACGGATTGGTCTAGGTTCTTTCATAGAAATGGGGCTTTGAACTTTAGGTATCAATGTAAGTATCATTGATTCCAGCTGGAAAGGGGGCAGTAAGGAAGCAGCAATTATTCACCATATCACAAATATCCTCATGACATGAGTCCCACATCTGTTGAAAGAGCTCGGCAGGCATCCCATCAGGCCCCGGCGCCCTTTAGACTGCCAATGGAAAAGAGACTTCACTTAGAGGGGTGACATCCGCATTTAATCCTTCAAGCTCCTCAGCATCCACTCTAGGAAAGAGATTTAAAATTGGTATGAAAACTCCCACAGTCCACTTCTTACTAAAAAGACCTTTCAAATAAGAAAGAGCAGTAGCCCGCGAATCACTTTTATCAGTCTTCCAATTTCCCTCATCATCATTAAGGCCCTCTACTTCGTAGCCTTCTTTGAGCCAGGTATTCCCGGATTTCTGGAGCCAACGTTCTTGCAGAACCTCTTGGGCAATAACCTCATTATATTCCTTAGTCAGTTCATGCTCCAAATTGACAAGGAAGGGAACACATCTCCTACATAAAATCTTTTTCAATACCCTCCTCCTCTTTTTCCTTCTAATTCCCAAACACATCAACATTCCGCTTCTGAGCAGCAGTAGCAAATTCAGAAACTTTTTGAGAGATAGGAACCTAGTGGACCAAGTTTCTTTGGTGTGGTTCAACCACATGGCCTCAAACCTAAAAGGTTTGTTTAAGGGGGAAGCGGATCACTCTTCAAAAAAGAATTTCCACTCGTCAATCATGTTATTTCTTTCTTTCAGAACCTTCGATTGTCTATTTGATTGTAAGTGACATCTGCCCCTTTTAATTCAGGATGTCGGACAAAAAGAAAAGATGTCGGACTTAAGGAAGGGCAGAAAACCTACTCTATAAAGTCTAAGGTACCGTAACAGACAGCCAAAACTAGAGACAAGGAAGAACAGCTTCCCTTCTGCCCGCATTCACTCACTATAAGAGCAGGGGCTCATCAAGCGCCTTCTTCAACTATATATAACTTGACTTACTATCTATAATACGTTTTTTCAGAGTCGAGCACACTTCGTGACCTCCTAAAAGCAGTTACTTCATACCGATCATGCTACCAGTGGCGTTGTCACAACCATCGATCAACTACTTGATGCTCCGGTAGTATCGTATGATGTCCGCATTACCGACAAAGACCCGCTTCTTGCGAAGTTTGGTATCATGTGGAAGATCTATGATATGGTTGGTGATCATCGAAGGTAAGCTCCGCCGCATTCTCATTCTAAAGTAAGGCCAAGGACTCTTTATTCCCCCATTGAATCGAGATTGGCAATGAGATCAAAAGAAAGAAAAAGGCAATCGTTTGATCGAGGGGGAATCGATGCAGAGTTAGCACTACCTTGCTTCTGCTCTTGCTAGCTAGGGTCTATCAATTCCTTTTTCATAAGGGCGGAATGCAAGAAGGGATTACTTGCTAACGCCTTACGGCTCCTACGTATTTTTGTCCTAGTCTGGGCATCCATATGTGTCAAACTTGGCTACCATGCGTTTGGTTGATCTGGTCTTTCCTGTTTATTTCCCCTCACAGCGCATTCCTTGTCCCCTTCTTACACTATTTCTTCTATTCCTTCAATCTTCTTTTAGCCGGTGCACCGCCACCTTCATTGGGTTTGACCATATTACCACCGTATTATTCACCACCGCCGTCGGATTCCTTCACGTTGTTCAGTGATGAAAATAAAAATGGGTGCCACATTATGTGAAGTGAAGCTTTGTGGGCAATGACAGCAGCAATGACAGCACATGGGCAATTTGGTGTAGGAAGGGATGGAACTTGTAGCCTTGTTCTAGTATAAGTGCATTTGGGGATGGTATGTTTAGTGTTGTGTAATCTAAGTAATGTGGATATGGAAGGAAGACTAATCTAAGTTTAGGGGATAAATGGGGTTTAGGGAGGGTTCTAGCCTTCTAGGGTACTTTAAGTAGTTAATCTTCTATGTTTAACTTTGTTTAGTACGTTGTATTTTTTTGCTCTTTTAATCAATATTAAAAGAGTTATTAGCTTTGTAATGTTTGGTCTATCGTTTATCGGCTCTTCTTTCTTATGTGTAAAGTAGATTTTGCAATGTATCTTATTATTAGATGGTGACTAAGCATTTTCAGCTGTTTAGGCATGAGTGCTGTTTAAGATGGGTTCAAAGCTCAGATCAAAAACTAAAATGTGGGTTCAAAGCC